AAGTTAGAACTTAGGTGTGGACTAAGTAAATCAATGGATAGTCTTGATGCTCTTGGACATACCAGTGGAAGTGAAGAAACTATTCTAAATGATGCGGAGAAAAAGATTCCTAGTTGGGACAGTTATAGTTTCAGTAATATTCATTATCTAAATGATTTATTTGATAGCAGGAATATTTGGAGTTTGATCTCTGATCATACTTTTTTAGTTAGAAATAGTAATGGTGACACTTATTCTGTATATTTTGATATTGAAAATCAGATTTTTGATATTGACAATGCTAGTTCTTTTTTGAGTGAACTAGAGATTCTTTTTCCTAGTTATTTGAATAGTGGGTCTAATAGTAGTAATTACTACTATTATTATTCCATGTATGATACTCAATCTAATTGGAATAATCACATTAATAGTTGCATTGATAGTTATCTTCGTTTTGAAATCAGTCTTAATAGTGACATTTACAGTGGTATCGACAGTTACATTTCTAGTTTCATTTGTACAGAAAGTACAAGTAGTATTGAAAGTGGAAATTCTAGTATCAAAACTAGTAGCAGTTATTTCACTAGAAGAGAAAAATCTAATGATTTAGATATAAATACAAAATACAAACAGTTATGGGTTCAATGTGAGAATTGTTATGGATTAAATTATAAAAAATTTTTTAGTTCAAAAATGAATATTTGTGAACACTGCGGATATCATTTGAAAATGAGTAGTTCAGATAGAATCGAACTCTTTATTGATCCTGGCACTTGGGAGCCTATGGATGAAGATATGGTCTCTATGGACCCCATTGAATTTCATTCAGAAGAGGAACCTTATATAGATCGCATCTCTTTTTATCAAAGAAAAACGGGTTTAACTGAAGCTGTTCAAACGGGCGTAGGTCAACTAAATAGTATTCCCATAGCAATCGGAGTTATGGATTTTCAGTTTATGGGAGGTAGTATGGGATCCGTAGTAGGTGAGAAAATCACCCGTTTGATCGAGTATGCTACTAATCGATCTCTACCTGTCATTATTGTGTGTGCTTCTGGAGGAGCACGCATGCAAGAAGGGAGTTTGAGCTTGATGCAAATGGCTAAAATATCTTCTGCTTTATATGATTATCAATTAAAGAAAAAGTTATTCTATGTATCAATCCTTACATCTCCTACAACTGGCGGAGTTACAGCAAGTTTTGGTATGTTGGGAGATATCATTATTGCTGAACCTAATGCCTACATTGCGTTTGCGGGTAAAAGAGTAATTGAACAAACATTGAAAAAGACAGTACCCGACGGTTCACAAGCGGCTGAGTATTTATTCCATAAGGGCTTATTTGACCCAATCGTACCACGTAATCTTTTAAAAGGTGTTCTGAATGAGTTATTTCAGCTACACGGTTTCCTTCCCTTGAATCAAGATTTGAAAAAAGATTGAAAATCTTCATTTTCAAATGGAAGTATATCACTAGCTTCAGTTATTTTTATTTGTAGCGAATACACATTTAGTTCATTATAATGAATAATGAAAAAAAAAAAAAACAAAACTAAGAAGATGGTGTTTTCTTTGGGGACATCAGTTATAAGTGTAGTAAGAGTCAGAAGTTTTGGATAATTACTTTTTGCCCCGGATCTTTTTTTTATTCTACCTCTCTTCCTGATTAGGAATAAGCATCCCTCTATCGACAAGATTTCTTTCTCCTTCCGAGAAATCCGGGAAATAAAAATCATTTTCTCCGTCCTTTTGACATATTCATATATAGAACAACAAAAAATAGATAAAAAAGATATCGAAAAAATGAAAAGAAAATATTCAATAAAAAGAAAGAATAAATCTAAAATCAAAGAAAGAAAATAGAAATATTCAAATAACAAATAATAAGAATATATAAGTTCTTTTTATTTAGTGATAACTCCCTTTTTTCACTAGGAATCCTTGTTTGTTGGATAAGATTGGTTAAAGTTGGAAACTCATAAGAAACTCTTTTCTATCTTTCCTTTCAAAACAAAAAAGGTGTTTTGAAAGGAAAGATAGAAAGACGATAAAGATAAGGATGGCAGAAGAAGAATCCAATTTATGAAAGCGGATTTATTCGTGTAGAAAGAGGGATAGATACACTTCATTGAGTTCTACATTTGTTATTGATTATTAAATACTTCATATTAATATTATCTTAATATTCTTTCTAATAAATAGACTTATCATAAGATATCTTTCTAATTAGATAATTAGAATTGATAATTATAATAGGTACAAATATGAAATCGAGGTACCCATTCTATGATAGATTTGAACTTTCCCTCTATTTTTGTTCCTTTAGTGGGCCTAGTCTTTCCGGCAATCGCAATGGCTTCTTTATCTCTTTATGTCCAAAGAAATAAGATTGTCTAAATATGATGGGACCAAATCTCATCAATTTCTTTCAACATTGGATCATCATACAGATCCTTTTTTTTTAATGTAATATGGTAGGATATATGATATGTGGCCTTTCCAAAAACAAATGGAAGAGTTGTTTTGTTATGTATACCGATGCATAATATACGCATTAATGCAGCATGTATATGCGGTTATAGCTTAATCAATTAAATGATTAAATTCAAAAAGATCAGCAAATCTTTTTTGAAAAATCTTTGAAATAGAAACTCAACGTATCTAACCAATTATTCCTAATGGTTCCTGTCGGAATGCTGCTAGTTGATGAAAGTTACTTCGGGATCAAGCAATAAAAGTCGAGTCAAATCCATTTGGGTTATTCTCTCAATTCCAATCGAATGCAACTGGATCTAGTATAGTATGAACTGGCGATCAGAACATATATGGATAGAACTTCTAACGGGGTCTCGAAAAACAAGTAATTTTTGCTGGGCCTGTATCCTTTTTTTAGGTTCACTAGGATTCTTAGTGGTTGGAACTTCCAGTTATCTTGGTAAAAATCTGATATCCGTATTTCCGTCTCAGCAAATCCTTTTTTTCCCACAAGGGATCGTGATGTCTTTCTATGGGATCGCAGGTCTATTCATTAGTTCTTATTTGTGGTGCACAATTTCATGGAATGTAGGTAGTGGTTATGACCAATTCGATAGAAAAGAAGGGATAATGTCCCTTTTTCGTTGGGGATTTCCTGGAAGAAATCGTCGCATCTTTCTTCGTTTCTTTCTGAAAGATATCCAATCGATAAGAATGGAGGTCAGAGAGGGTCTTTTTCCTCGTCGTGTCCTTTATATGGAAATCAGGGGCCAAGGAGCCATTCCTTTGACCCGTACTGATGAGAATTTGACTCCACGAGAAATTGAACAAAAAGCTGCCGAATTGGCCTATTTTTTGCGCGTACCTATTGAAGTATTTTGAAATGAACTGAAGAATAAATCTCAGCATGAGATAAGGAACTTAATACATCTCAAAAGCAGGAGGACGTATATGGAACAATATTAATAAAATCTAATATAACTAATCAAATAAAATCTAATAAAATATATTAAAAAAAATCTATTAAGGAGAATAGAAACTATTTGTACACAAAAACTATTTTGTATACGCATACACATGGCGTCCAGCTTCCTTCTTTATACTAGTAAAAGGTCTAATAAGTATAGATTCATCAAATATCCTAACATGTCTTTTGTTTTCGTAAAACATAATTCCTCTTTTTATTTTTAGATTTTTAGGCCTTTGAATTGATACCCTATACCCGCGCTGCGGTTAGACAGTGAAATATTTCGAATTAGAAATAGAAATAAAAGAATTAAAGGATCCGGTAGGGTTCGTCTTTAAATCCAAATTATATTCGTTAGTTCAAATGAGTTTTCGAGTCTTCATCGAAAGGAATAAATGAAGGGGAAATCGGTTACAATTTGCCTAATTGTGATCTCTGGAATATGGAAAGAATATTTACTTCTTTTTTTTTTATTCGAAAAGGGCCTTTCTTGTGTGTTCTATTCTAGATCCAAAGACTCAATTCTTACACAAAAACAAAAATAGGAAAAGATCCATAGGTTCGATACCTTATTCTTGTTAGAGTTATAGGCTCTTGTTATATGATTCGTGCTTCATAGAAATCTCAGATAGAATCGACGAATGAAACAGGTTCATTAACAATTCACATCACGGATACAGAATGAAAAAAAAGAAAGCATTGGCTTCCCTCCCATATCTTGTGTCTATACTCTTTTTGCCCTGGTGGGTTTCTCTCTCATTTAATAAATGTCTAGAAACTTGGGTTCTTAATTGGTGGAATACCAGGCAATCCGAAATCCTTTTGAATGATATTCAAGAGAAAAATGTTCTAGAAAAATTTATGGAATTAGAAGAACTATTCCTGTTGGACGAGATGATAAAGGAGTACTCGGAGACACATATGCAAAGACTTCGTATAGGAATGCATAAGGAAACAATACAATTAGTCCAAAGACAAAATGAATCTCATTTCCATATCATTTTGCATTTCTCTACAAATCTAATCTGTTTCGCTATTCTAAGTGGTTATTTTTTTCTGGGTAATGAAGAACTTTTCATTCTTAATTCTTGGATTCAGGAATTTCTCTATAACTTAAGTGATACAATCAAAGCTTTTTCAATTCTTTTAGTTACTGATTTATGGATTGGATTTCACTCGACCCATGGTTGGGAACTAATGATTGGTTCGATCTACAACGATTTTGGATTGGCTCAGAATGATCAGATTATATCTGGTCTTGTTTCCACTTTTCCAGTGATTCTAGATACAATTGTGAAATATTGGATCTTCCATTTTTTAAATCGTGTATCTCCTTCGCTTGTAGTAATTTATCATTCAATGAATGAATAATTCCTTAGATCTTTTGATATCAATCAAATCAGAATCTTTCTTCGTGTATAAAGAAATCTTTTTTCATCTTACTTATTCTTTATACTTCTACCTTTTCAATTCAAGGTATTCATACTATATTCCACCAGTACAATTCTTTAAGTACAATCAATACAATGGCAAACTTGTGGATAGGGAATTCTACTAGCTACCTATCGAATTTATTGTA